AGAATACCAATACTTATACTAGTACCAGTACTAAGAGTGATCAAGCAGAAGAGGTGGCGTTGATACGTTACTCGCAACAATCGGATTTTCGTAGGGATCTAATCAAAGGATCCATGCGCGCTCAAAGACGTAAAACAGTTACTTGGGAAATGTTTCAAGCAAACGTGCATTCCCCACTTTTTTTGGACAGAATAGACAAAACGTTTTTTTTTTCTTTTGATATCTCCGGAATGATGAACCTAATTTTTAGGAATTGGGTGGGGAAAGGTCCGGAATTAAAAACTTCGGATTCTGAGGAAAAAGAGGCAAAAGAAAGGGAAAAAACAAAGGAGGAGAAAAAGGAAGAGAATGAACGGATAGCAATAGCAGAAAGTTGGGATACTATTCTATTTGCTCAAGCAATAAGAGGTTCTATGTTAGTAACACAATCGATTCTTAGAAAATACATCGTATTGCCTTCATTGATAATAGCTAAAAATCTCGGCCGTATGTTATTATTTCAATTCCCCGAGTGGTACGAGGATTGGAAGGAGTGGAATAGAGAAATGCATGTTAAATGCACCTATAATGGTGTTCAATTATCAGAAACAGAATTTCCGAAAGACTGGCTAACAGACGGTATTCAAATAAAGATCCTATTTCCTTTCTGTCTGAAACCTTGGCACAGATCTAAGCTACGATTCCATCATAGAGATCGAATGAAAAAGAAAGGAAAAAAAGAAAATTTTTGTTTTTTAACAGTCTGGGGGATGGAAACTGAACTACCTTTTGGTTCTCCCCGAAAACGACCTTCCTTTTTTGACCCCATTTGGAAAGAACTCGAAAAAAAAATTAGAAAAGTGAAAAAAAAATGTTTTCTAATTCTAAGAGCTTTAGGAGAAAGAAAAAAATGGTTTCTAAGGGTCTTAAAAGAAAAAACAAGATGGATTCTCAAAACAGTTCTATTTATAAAAAGAATAATAAAAGAGTTTGCAAAAGTAAATCCAATTTTCTTATTTGGATTGAGGAAAGTATATGAACCGAATGAAAATAGAAAAGATTCTATAATTAGTAATAAGATTAACCATGAATCGATCATTCGAATTAGATCTGTGGATTGGACAAATTATTCACTAACAGAAAAAAAAATGAAGGATCTGGCTGATAGGACAACCACAATCCGAAATAAAATAGAAAGGATTACAAAAGACAAGAGAAAAATATTTCTAACTCCAAATAGAAAGATTAGTCCTAACGAGACAGGTTGTGATGATAAAAGATCGGAATCACAGAAACATATTTGGCAGATATCAAAAAGAGGAGGTGCCCGATTAATACGTAAATGGCACTATTTTATGAAATCTTTCATTGAAAGAATCTATATGGATATCTTTCTATGTAACATTAATATTCCCAGAATAAATGCACAACTTTTCCTTGAATTTGAATCAACAAAAAAAATGATCGACAAAGACATTTACAATGATGAAAGAAATAAAGAAGGAATTGATGAAACAAATCAAAATGCAATTCACTTTATTTCGACTATAAAAAAGTCTCTTTCTAATATTAGTAATAAGAAATCACAGATTTATTGTGACTTATCTTCCTTGTCCCAAGCATATGTATTTTACAATTTATCACAAATCCAAGTTATTAATAAGTATTACTTGAGATCTGTACTTCAATATCGCGGAGCATATCTTTTTCTTAAGGATAGAATAAAGTACCATTTTGGGACACGAGGAATATTGGATGCCAAATCAAGGTCTAAGAAACTTCCGAATTCTGGAATGAATGAATGGAAAAATTGGTTAAGGGGTCATTATCAATACAATTTATCTCAGACTAGATGGTCTAAATTAGTACCGCAAAAATGGCGAAATAGAGTCAATCAACGTCGTATGATTCAAAATAAAGACTCAAAAAAAGATTCATATGAAAAAGAAAAAGACCAATTAATTCATTACGAGAAACAAAATAATTATGTAGTGAACCCATTACCGAGTCAAAAAGAAAAATTTAAAAAAAACTACAGATATGATCTTTTATCACATAAATATATTCATTATGAAGACAGGAAGGGCTCATATATTTATGGATCGCCATTCCAAGTAAATGGAGACCGAGAGATTCCATATAATTACAACATGCCTAAACCCGAATCATTTTATGTACCCGGGGGTATAGCTATTAATGATTATCTAGGGGAAGGGTCTATTATTGATACGGGGAAAAATCCGGATAGAAAATATTTGGAGTGGAGAATTCTCAATTTTTTTCTTAGAAAGAATATCGATATTGAGACTTGGACCGATATAGATACTGGAACCAACATTAATAAAAATACTAAGACTGGGACTAATGATTATCAAATAATTGATAAGAAAGATCTTTTTTATCTCACGATTCATCAAGAAATCAACCCATCCAATCAAAAAAAAAGGTTTTTTTTTGATTGGATGGGAATGAATGAAGAAATGCTACATCGTCCCATATCGAATCTAGAACCCTGGTTCTTCTCAGAATTTGTGCTACTTTATGATGCATATAAGATTAAACCGTGGATCATACCAATCAAATTACTTATTTTCAATTTGAATGGAAATGAAAACATTAGTGAAAATAAAAACATCAACAGAAATCAAAAAAAGGATCTTCGTCTATCATCTAATCAAAAAGAATATCTTGAATTAGAGAATCGAAATCAAGAAGAAAAAGAACAGCTGGGTCAAGGGAATCTTGGATCAGATCCACGAAACCGACAAAAAGATCTTGAAAAAGATTCCGCGGAATCAGACATTAAAAAACGTAGAAAGAAAAGACAATCCAAGAGCAATAAGGAAGCGGAACTCAATTTCTTCCTGAAAAGGTATTTGCTTTTTCAATTGAGATGGGATGATCCTTTGAATCAAAGAATGATCAATAATATCAAGGTATATTGTCTCCTGCTTAGGCTGATAAATCCAAGGGAAATTGCTATATCCTCTATTCAAAGAGGAGAAATGCGCCTGGATGTAATGCTGATTCAGAAGGATCTAACTCTTACAGAATTGATAAAAAGGGGAATATTGATTATCGAACCGGTTCGTCTGTCTATAAAATGGGATGGACAATGGATTATGTATCAAACCATAAGTATTTCATTGGTCCATAAGAATAAGTACCAAACTAATCGAATATGCCGAGAAAAAAAATATGTTGATGAAGATTATTTCGATAGATCCATTGCACAACATGGAAAGGTACTTGTGAATGGAGATGAAAATAATTATGCTTTGCTTGTTCCTGAAAATATTCCATCTCCTAGACGTCGTAGAGAATTGAGAATTCTAATTTGTTTGAATTCCGAGAATGAGAATGTTGTGAATAGAAATTCAGTATTTTTCAATGGCAACAACGTAAGGAACTGTGTGCAATTTTTGGATGAGGACAAGCATTTTGATACAGATATAAATAAATTTATCCAATTCAAATTGTTTCTTTGGCCCAATTATCGATTAGAAGATTTAGCTTGTATGAATCGCTACTGGTTTGATACCAATAATGGCAGTCGTTTCAGTATGTCAAGGATACATATGTATCCACGAGTCAGAATTAGTTGATGGTGGATTTCCTATATATCTATATCACGTGTCATATCCGGTATATAAAGGTATACAAATGTACACACACGTTGTGTTACATTAGATTCTGATACATGATACTGATTCAATGATGTATCATATCAATTGGAGCTAGGAATGAATCGGCAGAATTTTCTTAAGTCCCAACCATTCCCTTTTGTGGGTGTAGAAATGTACCATCTCCTTCTATCGAATCCAATTTTCAATTGGATTCGATAGAAAGTAGTCTATGAATAAATCCAGATTATTTTATTGTGTGTACCAGATCTAAATGACTGGCATTATTATTATTCCTGATCGGTAAAATCCATATCTGTGGAAAAGAAAGAAAAAAACGAGAGAGAGAGAAGAATTCTTTTTATGGTAAAAAATTCATTCATCTCAGTTATTCCGCAAGAAGAAAAAGAAAAAAACAAAGGGTCTGTTGAATTTCAAGTATTCAGTTTCACCAATAAGATACGGAGACTTACTTCACATTTGGAATTGCACAGAAAAGACTATTTATCTAAGAGAGGTCTTCGGAAAATTCTGGGAAAACGTCAACGTATACTGGCTTATTTGTCAAAGAAAAATAGAGTACGTTATAAAGAATTAATTGGTCAGTTGGATATTCGGGAACCAAAAACTCGTTAATTTGAAAATTCGTTTGAATTATTTGCTTTATTAGATCTTGAATTTTGATGAACCTCGTTTCGTTTTCAGCAATTCATGAAAGAATGAATCGGGGAAGAAAACATATGACTGTACCGGATATAAGAAAAGACTTCATGATAGTCAATATGGGTCCTCACCACCCATCAATGCATGGTGTTCTTCGACTCATCGTTACTCTAGATGGTGAAGATGTTATTGATTGTGAACCCGTATTGGGTTATTTACACAGAGGGATGGAAAAAATTGCGGAAAACCGAACAATTATACAGTATCTACCTTACGTAACACGTTGGGATTATTTAGCTACTATGTTCACAGAGGCAATAACGGTAAATGCACCAGAACAATTGGGAAATATTCAAGTACCTAAAAGAGCCAGCTATATCAGAGTCATTATGCTGGAGTTGAGTCGTATAGCTTCTCATTTGTTATGGCTTGGGCCTTTTATGGCGGATATCGGTGCACAGACTCCTTTCTTCTATATTTTCAGAGAGAGGGAATTGCTATATGATCTATTCGAAGCTGCCACAGGTATGCGAATGATGCATAATTATTTCCGTATCGGGGGAGTAGCTGCTGATCTACCTCATGGCTGGATAGATAAATGTTTGGATTTCTGCGATTATTCTTTAACAGGAGTTGTTGAATATCAAAAGCTTATTACGCGGAATCCCATTTTTTTGGAACGAGTTGAAGGAGTGGGCATTATTGGTGGAGAGGAAGCAATAAATTGGGGTTTAT